AGGATTGGCTGAACTTGAAAATTTACTCATTGAATGAGTAAACGATTGAATCGGATTCGGTTGGGTGGTACCAACTAAATCGAGTGCTATCCCCCATTTATCTCTTATTGAATTAACTGATCAACTTGCTATCGGACATTTATTTTCGATTTGGTATTATTCCAAAAAGGATTTTGACATATTTCACTTTATTATAATTATGAGAATCAATCCTACTACTTCTAGCCCTGCGGTTTCCACACTTGAAGAAAAAAAACTAGGGCGTATCGCTCAAATTATTGGCCCAGTACTGGATGTCGTTTTTACCCCCGGCAAAATGCCTAATATTTATAACGCTTTGGTAGTTAAGGGTCGAGATACTGTCGGTCAACAAATTAATGTGACTTGCGAGGTACAACAATTATTAGGAAATAATCGAGTTAGAGCTGTAGCTATGAGTGCTACAGATGGGCTGATGAGAGGAATGGAAGTGGTTGACACGGGAGCTCCTCTAAGTGTTCCAGTCGGCGGAGCTACTCTCGGTCGAATCTTCAACGTTCTTGGAGAGCCTGTTGATAATTTAGGTCCTGTAGATACTCGCACAACATCTCCTATTCATAGATCTGCGCCCGCCTTTATACAGTTAGATACGAAATTATCAATCTTTGAAACAGGTATTAAGGTGGTAGATCTTTTAGCTCCTTATCGCCGTGGAGGAAAAATCGGGCTATTTGGGGGAGCTGGAGTAGGTAAAACAGTACTCATCATGGAATTGATCAACAACATTGCCAAAGCTCATGGAGGCGTATCCGTATTTGGCGGAGTAGGAGAACGTACTCGTGAAGGAAATGATCTTTACATGGAAATGAAAGAATCCGGAGTAATTAATGAAAAAAATCTTGCAGAATCAAAAGTAGCTTTAGTCTATGGTCAAATGAATGAACCGCCGGGAGCTCGTATGAGAGTTGGTTTGACTGCCCTAACTATGGCCGAATATTTCCGGGATGTTAATGAACAAGATGTGCTTCTATTCATCGACAATATCTTTCGTTTTGTCCAAGCAGGATCAGAAGTATCCGCATTATTAGGGAGAATGCCTTCTGCAGTGGGTTATCAACCTACCCTTAGTACAGAAATGGGTTCTTTGCAAGAAAGAATTACTTCTACCAAAGAGGGATCTATAACTTCGATCCAAGCAGTTTATGTACCTGCGGACGATTTGACAGACCCTGCTCCTGCCACTACATTTGCACATTTAGATGCTACTACCGTACTATCAAGAGGATTAGCTGCCAAGGGTATTTATCCAGCAGTGGATCCTTTAGATTCAACGTCAACTATGTTACAACCTCGGATCGTTGGTGAGGAACATTATGAAACTGCGCAAAGAGTTAAGCAAACTTCACAACGTTACAAAGAACTTCAGGACATTATAGCTATTCTTGGGTTGGATGAATTATCCGAGGAGGATCGTTTAACTGTAGCAAGAGCACGAAAAATTGAGCGTTTCTTATCACAACCCTTCTTCGTGGCAGAAGTATTTACTGGTTCTCCAGGAAAATATGTGGGTCTTGCAGAAACAATTAGGGGGTTTCAACTGATCCTTTCCGGAGAATTAGATGGTCTGCCCGAGCAGGCTTTTTATTTGGTGGGTAACATCGATGAAGCTACCGCGAAAGCTATGAACTTAGAAGTGGAGAGCAATTTGAAGAAATGACCTTAAATCTTTGTGTACTGACTCCTAATCGAATTATTTGGGATTCAGAAGTGAAAGAAATCATTTTATCTACAAATAGTGGCCAAATTGGTGTATTACCAAACCACGCCCCTATTGCCACGGCTGTAGATATAGGTCTTTTGAGAATACGCCTCAACGACCAATGGTTAACGGTGGCTCTGATGGGTGGTTTTGCTAGAATAGGGAATAATGAGATCACCATTTTAGGAAATGATGCGGAGATGAGTACTGACATTGATCCGCAAGAAGCTCAACAAACTCTTAAAATAGCTGAAGCTAACTTGAGTAGAGCTGAGGGTAAGAGACAAGCGATTGAAGCGAATCTAGCTCTCAGACGAGCTAGGACACGAGTAGAGGCTGTCAATGTTATTTCCTACTAGTCAATACATCAAAATAATCAAAAGAAGTTTTTTATAAGTTCTTTATTATACACCACATTTAGATTCTGCCAATTGAAGACAATCAAGTCTAATCTGATACAACGAAAAAAAGAGGATGGGTAGAAAAACTTATTAGATACCATTGCATTGACTCCGGTATCTAATAAGTTCTACCTACTATTGGATTTGAACCAATGACTCCTGCCGTATGAAAGCAATACTCTAACCACTGAGTTAAGTAGGTAATTTATCACCGCAAAAGAAGACCCATCACCTCGGGGATTATAGATAGAATACTATTTATAAGCAATACCAATCTGTTAACAGTAAGCGGATCAAAGAGTTATCATGTGAGATTAGGGAATATCCATCTTGACAAGAAATTATCTATATGTTAAGATATCTATGACAAGGGCTATAGCTCAGTTAGGTAGAGCACCTCGTTTACACGTGCGCCAATGCTTTTCAAGGGAGCTTATTATGCAATGAACATAGTTTTTTTGTTATTGAAAAATCAATGTCTTACTCCATAGATTCGAGAGAACAATAGCCTGACAAATATTTGGTTCGGTCCGATTTTGGTGCGAATTTAGGTGCCAAACCAAATAGAATCCATCATTGATTTGATAGTTGATAAGGTAAATACTCAGCCCATTCAATGCTAGGCATAATGAGTATAAGGGCTTCAAAAAAACCTCCTTTCATCCTATGAACTTTAAGGTGTATGAAGTCTCATATTCGACTCTTGCAGCGGAACGATAGAGACTCCATTTAACTTAGGTTGATCTAAGCCGAAGGCAGACCTAAGTCAAGGTAACCCTTCTTTGAAACACTTTGGTATTGCTACTAGATCTGAATAGAAATAATGAATCAGAGCACATGGAGCCAGCTCATTATCTTCCTGTAAAGAAAAAATATGGTGGACTAACTGATCTTTACATCAGTTGATGAAAGAGCCCAATGCAACAAACAAAATGCATGTTGGGTCTTTGAAACAGTTCGAATCATTTCGATAATAATCAGTTTGATCTGTTTTACCGAGAAGGTCTACGGTTCGAGTCCGTATAGCCCTAATACATTCTATTTGTCTATTTTTGTATAGACATTTTTTGTTTAGTATAGTTTTCATTTCCTCATTAGTACTTGTTTATAGACTGGACAGACCAAACCATTGGTTGTTTCATAGAAATGAAATGAAAGCATTACCACATATTCATGTAAATACATAGGTACTTGAAAATAAAAACAATAATTCATTCCAATGGATCTAATCAGATCAGTATGTGTCAAATCTAGGACAAGAAAAAGAAAGAAAATATAATCGTTCGATGCATTAGATTGTGTTTACGTATTCGTATTTGTATAAAATCAATAGAAACAACGACGATCCTTTACCTGGATTTTAATGAAAAAAATACTTCGAATATGTTAGAAATCCCTAGACATTTTTACCCCCCCCCCCCCCAAAAAAAAAAATTATTGGTTTTGATAATAACTATGTTATGTTTGATATTATTTTTTGATAATATTTCATTATCTTATTTCATTTTATTATTTATACATTACATAAATTATATATTTACATATAATATATATAAGAAATATATATTTCTAAATATAAAATACAAAGAAATAAATATAAGGAAATATCAAGAAAAAAACAAAAACATAGTATTACGTTTCAGAATTATGAAACATAGTTATAGTATTACTATTCATTAGAATACATTAGTAATAGAATATTCTATTAGGTTAGATTAGTATATTTTAGTATTTAATTAAATTACTTTTATTATTTAGAATTTTTTTATTTAATATTTTTTAATCTTATATCTATTTTTTTATAGAGAATAGAGAAAGCGAGACAAAGTGAGAGAGTTTTGTTTGTGTAAGAACGCCTTATTTCTACACCATATCTAAATAGAATCGAAATCAAAAACGGAATAGAGATTCCGTTGGATGAATCTCTAAACAAGACATGCCACGCAGCAAACAAACTCTGAACTATACACTTTGATTTGATTAAAATAAATTCTTGTTTCACCTAGGAAAACAAGTTCTGGATGAATTGACAATGCCAACTCGAATAATTAAGCATATTCCACATTAATAGGAGTACATTTATGTTTCTGCTTCACGAATATGATATTTTATGGGCATTTCTAATAATATCAAGTGTTATTCCTATCTTGGCATTTGTAATTTCAGGAGTTTTAGCCCCGGTTAGTAAAGGACCAGAGAAGCTCTCTAGTTATGAATCGGGCATAGAACCTATGGGGGACGCTTGGTTACAATTCCGAATCCGCTATTACATGTTTGCTCTAGTTTTTGTTGTTTTTGATGTTGAAACGGTCTTTCTTTATCCATGGGCAATGAGTTTCGATGTATTGGGTGTATCTGTATTTATCGAAGCTTTAATTTTCGTGCTTATCCCAATTGTGGGTTCAGTTTATGCATGGCGAAAGGGAGCGTTGGAATGGTCTTAACTGAGTATTCAGACAATAAAAAAAAAAAGGAAGGAAAAAATTACATTGAGACAGTTATGAATTTGATTGAGTTTCCGTTACTTGACCAAACAACCCCCAATTCAGTTATTTCAACTACATCGAATGATCTTTCGAATTGGTCAAGACTCTCCAGTTTATGGCCGCTTCTATATGGTACCAGTTGCTGTTTCATTGAATTTGCTTCATTAATAGGCTCGCGATTCGACTTTGATCGTTATGGGTTGGTACCAAGATCAAGTCCTAGGCAAGCGGACCTAATTTTAACAGCCGGCACAGTCACAATGAAAATGGCTCCCTCTTTAGTGAGATTATATGAGCAAATGCCTGAACCAAAATACGTCATTGCTATGGGAGCCTGTACTATTACAGGAGGGATGTTCAGTACTGATTCTTATA